AGCTTAATATAAAAATCTTGCTCCTTATCGATAAGCAAGGCAAATAATCAATACTCCTGAGGGGGCAGTTTTGACGTTTGAATTTCCTCTCCAGAAAAAATAGTTATATACTGGTGATTAAATTTACCTCCGTAATTTTAGTAGTAAATTATTTTCACGGGGCGGGGAGGGTGGTGTCAGGATAAAAAAAATAGCTCAATATACAATTTTGGGGTGTTGGTATTTATTGAAGTTTTATCGCATTGTTAAGTCGCATTTTTTAAAAATGGGGTACAAAAAATGTGCTTACAACGGTAAATTTACAATAAAAAAATAATGGAAACGTTGGGTCAAGGAAAAAATATGTCTAACAAGCATGAAAGAATGTATCCTTATAGGGAATATGTAAAGCCAAGAACGAAGCTCCACCCGGACTAGATGTCTACCCCGGTGAGGGGTAACGGTAACGGGCATATATGGGTGTCAGGTGAAAGGGAGAGAGATAAAAGACTACCAGGGGTGGATCTAGCATAGCTGATAAGAACATGAGGTGATATGTACCAATATAACGGGTGCGACCAAAGGCCTTGGAAAAAGCTAGTAGGGAGGGGTGGTTCCGGACCGTCGAGATGAACTTGAAGGTGTAACCAGCGGCCTTGGAAAGGACATCAAGGGAGGAGTTACAATATATGGACGTGAAAAGCGGGACTGTATGCTATCAATGGAAGGATAGAGGGTTTCACGGGCAGGACTAGATCATGGGACACCACTAGGAACGGGATAGTCATGATTGTTAAAAATGGGTATTCTTTATTCATCATGGAACGTCTGGAAATGTGGAGGTAAATTTAATGCTAGGTACCACTTTTTTATACAAATAATTATAGTATAATTTTTGTTTATTAGGCGTGAGGCAGATCATTAATGTATAATTATACATAGTGAAATAAAGATTATAATATAAGAAGTACATTGGGGAAATTGGGGTTAAACCTGTGGGGGGGGGTAGGGGGGGGGTCCTCGGAGAGCTATATTTTTTTGGGGCTCTCCGGAGCCCAATTTTTATGGCAAAATGACGGGTTCGTTGTTCAAAGAGTAGTTTAAGTTAAAATGCTGGTTTTGGGGGCCAGAGATGGAAGTCTCTCTTTGATGCTCCTGGGGCCGGGCCCGGCTTTGGTTTACAAGAACAATGCTTTGAGAGTTAAGCTACGGGAGCAGGTGCTGGCAGTCGCCAGTTTGTTTTCTGATCAACCCAACAGTGGGTTTATAATAAAAAATGAAAAGTATAGAATAGAGGTCATTTGTCCGATAAAGGTGAATGGCGGTTCTACTGGTTTGGTGGCCGCTCATGTAATTGTCATGAAGGTGGCAATTAGGGTTCAAAATATAAATTGTGTTGGTGGGCGGAAGGTTATTGACCGCACGTTGGAGGTGTGGGTGAATGGTATTGTGAGTAGGATAGAGACCGACAGGATTAGGGCTAAGGTTCCCCCCAGTTTATTTGGAATCGATCGTAGAATACCGTAGGCAAATAAGAAGTATCACTCTGGTTTGATGTGCTGTGGTGTTACTATTGGGTTGGCCTTTGAAAAGTTTTCCGGGTCGTTAAAGATGTTGGGAGTAAATGACATGGTGATGAATAGTAGGGTGATTAGGGCGGTTAGTATGAGGATGTCTTTGTGAGAGTGGTAGGGGTGGAATGGGATTTTGTCAATGTCTGAGTTTGTCCCCAGAGGGTTGCCGGAACCCTCGTTGTGTAGGAGTATGATGTGAATTAGGGATAGTGAAATAATAGAGAATGGAAGGATGAAGTGCAATGCGAAAAATCGAGTGAGGGTCGGGTCATTGATTGAGAATCCGCCTCAGAGTCAGGTAGTTAGGGCGGTACCAAGATATGGTACCGCCGTAAGTAGGTTTGTAATTACTGTTGCTGCTCAGAAGGATATCTGTCCCCACGGTAGAACATAACCAAAGAAGGCTGTTGCCATTAGGGTGATCAGAAGGGTGGTTCCTGACAATCAAACCTCTTTGTTTAGGTAGGAGCCGTAGTAAAGTCCACGTGCGATGTGGGTGTAGATGCAGATGAAGAATATAGATGCGCCGGTTGCGTGGAGGTTTTGTATGATTCATCCGTATGGGACATCACGAGTGATGTGAATGATGGATGAGAAGGCTAGATCAATGTTGGCTGTATAGTGGATTGCCAGGAAGAAGCCGGTTATGATTTGTAGTATTGAGCAGGTTAGTAGTATTGAGCCAAAGTTTCACCAGGTTGAGATGTTTAGTCCTACCGGGAGGAGGTTGAATAATAGAAGTGTATGTTGGTTGGACATGTTTTTGTAGTTGATTTACAACGGTGGTTTTTCGTGCCGCAGGTCTCGATAGAGCAAAAATCATGATTGCGATAAATTATTTGTTTGGTGTGATTTTGGTGTTTGTAGTTTTTGGTGTTGTGGCTTTGGGTGTGACATCTGTGCCGTATCAGGGGGTGGTTGCTCTTATAGGGGTTTCCTTTTTTTGCTGTATTTTTATAGTTGTCTTGGGCCGTACGTTTGCGGCTTTAGTAATGTATATTGTGTATCTGGGGGGTTTGGTTGTAGTTTTTGGTTATTGTGTAAGTGTGGAGAAGGATGAGGCAGATGTTTTCAAGGTTGGTGGGTTTAAATACGTTGTTATTTTTGTGGGCGTTATTTTGTTATGGTGAGTGTTAGTGGGGGGGACGAGTGGTTTGTTGGTTTACACAGGTTGAGAGAATTTAGCATGTTTGGAGGTGAATGGGGGGGCCGTTTTTTATTTTGATGGGGGGGCTGGGTTGATAATGTGTTCTTGAGGATTGTTGGTGGTGCTATTCTCTATTTTGGTTATTCTTAGCTGATCTCGGCTAGGGGGGTTACGGCCTTTTAGGTTAGGAGAATCAGGAGTGAGATAGCTGTAGTTATGGTGAAGGTGGTTATGTAGTTTTTAATTATATTTTTTTGTTGTGTTGACAGGTGGATTATAGGGGTGAGTGTGTTTGACAGTCCTTTGGGTCCTCAGCTTTCAAGTGCTCACAGGTCAATCAGTTCTGTTGAGGTTTGTTGGCTTATTTTTAACATGTTTAATGTTATTGTTCGGTGTGGGATGTTGAAGAAAGCTAGTTGGTTGAAAAAGAGGTTGGGCGTGTTCGATTTTTGTGGTTTTGAATGGTGGGTTATGTGGGAGAGGTCTTTTGATAGTGTGATTCCCAACAGTGTAGCGGTTAGTGCTGAAAGTTTAATTATTGCTGGCATGGTTATTGTTGTTGTGGTCTGTAGAGTTGAAATCTTTGTTATGGTGCCCACTAGAACGGATGTTGTTATTAGGCGGGTGAGCGGGTTGGTGATGTTTTTTGTTTCATTGTGGGTGCTGTGGCTGGTCCGCGGATATCCGGTCAGTGCGGACAGGATGGTTTGTGTGGTATAACAGGCGGAAAGTATGGTGGCGATTAGTGTTATTGTGAGGGTTCATGAGTTGGTGTGGGAGTTTATCATTGTTTCGATAATGGTGTCTTTTGAGTAGAACCCGGATAGGAACGGTATTCCTATGAGTGAGAGATTAGCAATGATTAGGAATGAGGAGGTTATGGGCGAGGTTTTTAGTAGGCCGCCCATTATTCGGATGTCTTGTTCGTTGTTTAGGTTGTGGATGAATGACCCTGAGCATAGGAACAGTAATGCTTTGAAGAAGGAGTGGGTGATTATGTGTAGGAAGGCCAGGGTGGGTTGGTTTAGTCCGACTATTGTTATTATTAGGCCCAACTGGCTTGTAGTCGATAGTGCGATGATTTTTTTAATATCAAGGTGGGTTGTTGCTGCTGCAGCAGCGAATATGGTTGTTGTTGCTCCTAAGGCTAGGCATATGGCTATTATAGTTTTACTATTGTGTAGGATCGGGTGTAGTCGGATAAGTAGGAAGACCCCAGCTACAACCATTGTGCTGGAGTGTAGAAGGGCCGATACGGGTGTCGGGCCTTCTATGGCTGAGGGCAGTCAGGGATGGAGGCCGAATTGTGCGGATTTTCCTGCAGCTGCAGCTAAGAGACCCAATATTGGGATTATGCTTGTTGTTTCGTATTGTATAAGTAGTTCTTGTATGTTGATGGATGATGTGGTTATTAATCACAAAGTTGTTATAATGAGGCCGATATCGCCAATGCGGTTGTAAATGATGGCTTGGAGTGCTGCTGTGTTGGCTTCTGGGCGTCCGGATCATCAACCGATAAGGAGGAAAGATATGATGCCTACGCCTTCTCAACCAATAAAGAGTTGGTATATATTGTTGGCAGTGATGATCACTAGCATGGTGATCAGGAAGGTTAGGAGGTACTTGATGAATTTGTTAATGTATGGGTCGGTGCTTATATATCACACAGAGAATTCTGAAATGGATCATGTGATGAATAGGGCGATTGGTATAAATAAAAGTGATAGTGGGTCTAGTGTGATTGAAATACTGATATTTTCTGTTGCTAGGGTAATTAGAGGTGGGAGTGTTAGTGTTAGTTCGTAACTGCTGTCTAGTATGGGGTTGATTGGGATTAGGCTAATAAAGAATAGGAGTATAAGGTTATTTTTAGTATTTGTTGTTGATGGTTGCATAATAGAGGTTATTAGGGACAGGATGATGGTAAGTGTGATTGTTGGAACTATTAGGCTCATGTTCTACCACTTGGATTTGCACCAAGGATTTTGGTGCCTAAGACCAGTGGAATGCTATTATCCTTTGGTAGAGGGAGCTGGGGGCTAGTCCCAGATTAAAGAATTAGCAGGTCTTATGGCGCCCTCGTGGGTGTGTGAGAGGTTAACCCCTATTGTCAAGGTCACAGCTTGATATTTTTTTTAAATTACGCACACTCTAAGTACTAGCTCCGGCTTTAAGGAGATGAGGATAAGGGGGATGGTGTGTAGTGTTATAAGAAGGTGTTCTCGTGAGTGTGTTGGTGTGGTGTGGGTGTTAAGGGGTGATGTGCCTATTTGTGTTGACAGGAATATGTGTAGGGAATATGACGCTGTGATTAGTATAGACAACCCGAAAATAATGACTGTTGTTGGGCATCAGTTAAACAGGGATGATGCGATTAGCAGTTCGCTCGTGAAGTTTATGCTGGGTGGAGTTGCGATGTTTATTAGGTTGGTCAGCAGTCACCAGGTTGTAACCATTGGTAGGATGTTGTGGAAGCCTCGTGTGAGGACCATAATTCGGGTTTTGGTTCGTTCGTAGGTGGTGTTGGCTAGACAGAAGAGGGCTGAGGAGGTGAAGCCGTGAGCGATTATTAGGGCTATGGCTCCTGATAGGCTTCATTGTGTTTGGATGGTGATTGCGGCAATGACTAGGCCCATGTGACTGATAGATGAGTATGCGATAAGAGATTTTAAGTCTGTCTGTTGTAGGCAGGTCAGGTTAGCCAGGGTTGCCCCTCAAAGGGCGAGTACGATAAATGGTAGGAATATATCAGTTTTTGTTGTTGGGAGGGTTTGCATTATTCGGATGATGCCGTATCCGCCCAATTTTAGTAAGATGGCGGCTAGGACCATGGAGCCTGCAATTGGGGCTTCGACATGGGCTTTAGGTAGTCATAAGTGTAATCCGTAGATGGGTATTTTTGCTAAGAAGGCGGCTAGACAGGCCAATCATAGTATGAGCTCTGTTCATTGGCTAACTTGTTGGGCTGTTTGTATGAAGAGTGTGGGGGTGTTGGATGTGTTGTTAAGGAATAGGATTATTGTTAGTAGGGGTATAGAGGTTGTTAAGGTATAGAGCATGAAGTACGTGCCTGCGGTTAATCGTTCGGCCTGCTGTCCTCATCGGGTGATGAGGACAAGGGTTGGGATTAAGGTGGCTTCAAACATAATATATATCAGGGTCAGGCTGTAGGCTGAGAATGTTAGGGAGATAAAAAGTTGTAGTAGTGTTAATGTTACCAGGAGCGCTCGTTGTCGTTGTATGGGTTCTTTGGTTATTGCGTGTTGGCTTGCTATCATGGTTATAGGCAGAAGTCAATATGAGAGTACAAATAGTGGGGCTGAGGTGAAGTCGAGATAAAGGTGGGTGTTGGAGGAGGGTTCTAGAAAGCTAAGGCTGATAAGGGCTAGTAGGAATGCGTAGGCGGTTGTTGTTAGGTGGAGCATTTTGGGTTTTAGTATTAAGATGGTTGGGATTAGTATTGTGGTTATGTAGATAATCTTAAGCATTATAGGAGACTTAGGTTTTTTATGAAGTCGCTTCCGTGAGTTCGTGTGATTGCAACCACTAGACTTAGCCCCACAGCTGCCCCACACACAGAGATAGTGAGCAGGATGGTTGGCATAGGAATTTGTGAGAGGGTTAGGGAGGTTGAGGTGAGGACCACCAATATTGTGAATACAATGAGCATTATTGTTTCTACGCATATTAAGGCTAGTATAAGGTGTTTATGCTGTAGGGACAGGCTTGTAATGGTGATTGCAAAGGCTGTATATAGTGTAGTTTTGGCTATTTCCATTGCTGTGGCTTATGTTGTAAGTTCTCCTGGGTCGAAATCAGGTGTCTATTTAGACCACCTCAGCACTCTGCTCACTCTAGTCCGCCCTGAAGCCACTCATATAGTAGGCCTAGTGTGAGGACTGTTAAGAGGGCTGTAGTCAGTATGATGGTGGTGTTTGGTGGGTTGGTGCTTATACTCCATGGAATTGGTAGTAGGAGTACGATTTCTAGGTCAAATAGAATAAATAGAATTGCTACCAGGAAGAATTGGATAGAGATAGGGGTTCGAGCGTTTCCTAGTGGGTCAAAGCCACACTCGTATGGGGAGAGTTTGTTGATATCCGGCTTGGTGGTGGTGTAGGTGTTGATTGTGTAAAGTAAGGTTGCTGTCAGTATGGCTAAGATAATGAGGGTGGCGGGGTTTATTATTTCTTCCCTGTGGGGCTTAATGCTTGGAAGGCATTTGTACTTCTATACTAAAGAAATACGACCCCCATCAGTACACTGAAACATATAGGAATAGTCATACGATGTCGACGAAGTGTCAATATCAGATTGCCGCCTCATAGCCAAAGTGGTGTGTTGTTGTAAAATGGTGTCGGATGAGGCGTAGTATGCAGACTATAAGGAAGGAGGTTCCAATTATGACATGTAATCCGTGGAACCCGGTAGCTACAAAGAATAGTGATCCGTATACACTATCTGAGATGGTGAATGGGGTCTCTATATATTCTGACATTTGGAGGGCTGTGAAGTAAATTCCAAGGGCGATTGTGGTTATTAGGGCGTAAGTTGATTCTACTTTATTCCCACTTATTATTGTGTGGTGTGATCATGTGATTGATGCTCCTGATGCGAGGAGCACGGCTGTGTTGAGCAGGGGGACTTCTGTTGGGCTCAGTGGCGTAATTCCAGTTGGGGGTCATTCTGCTCCTAGCTCCGGGGTGGGGACTAGGCTTACGTGATATAGTGCTCAGAAGAACCCCAGGAAGAAGAAGACTTCTGATGTAATAAACAGGATTATTCCATATCGCATGTTTTTTTGTACGCCCTTTGTGTGGTGACCCTGATAGGTGCTTTCTCGGACCACGTCCCGTCACCACTGAATTATGGTGAGTATTGTGGTTAATAATCCTAGTTTGAGTACGGTGGAGGTATTGGTGTGAAATCAGATGGCTAGCCCCGAGGCTAAGAGTATCGAGCCCATGGCCCCCGTTAGGGGCCATGGGCTGGGGTCAACTAAGTGGTATTGGTGGAGTTGGTGGGTCATTATGTGTTTTCTTGCAGATAGAGGATAATTAAGAGTACAAACACATAGGCCTGGATGCAGGCGACTGCCAATTCTAGGATTGTTAGTAGGAGTAACAGGATTCATGTCATAATGCTTAGGGTGATGTGGGAGTTAATAAAGTTAAGAGCTGCCGAGCTAACCATGGTTATAAGGAGGTGGCCGGCTGTGATATTGGCTGTAAGTCGGACCCCTAGCGCTAAGGGTCGTATTAGTAGGCTGATAGTTTCAATTATAACCATGAATGGGATCAGAGGGGTGGGGGAGCCCTCTGGTAGTATATGGGCTAATACAGTAGATGGTTTTTTAATTGCACCGGTGATGACTGTGGCTATCCACATAGGGGTGGCCATGGCTATGTTTATTGATAGTTGGGAGGTTGATGTAAAGGTGTATGGTAGTAGTCCCAGTGTATTTCCCAGGAAAATGACTAGTAGTAGACTAAGTAGGATGCGGCATCATTTTTGTCCATCTGTGGTAAGCTGGTTAGTTATATTTAGTATAATGGTTTTCATTAGTCAGACAAGGGCGGTGGTTATACGGTTTCCCAGAAGTTTAGGTTTGTGGTGAATCAGTAGGATGGGGAGTAATATTGATAGTGGGGCGGTTGGAATTAGGAGTATCTCTGGGCTTGTGAATTGTTCGAATATGTTTATGTTCATGGCAGTGTGGGTGTTAGTTTAATGGGGTTTTTGTGTTGTTGCTTTTTAGGGCTTATTGTAATATGGAGGGTTTTAATTTTTTGTGAGGCTAGGTGGAGAACGAATCAGGTTCACAAGTAGACTGCAAAAATGTAGACTGTGTCAAGTTGAGGCATGTCACCAAGGAAAGTGATTTCTTCTTCAACTTAAAAGGCTGATGCTATAAAAGCTTCTTGGTGACTGTTCTTTGATCAATCACTGTTCGAAGTGGTAGAGTGGAATGGCCTCTACTGCGATGGGTATAAAGCTGTGGTTTGCCCCGCAGATCTCTGAGCATTGGCCGAAGAATACCCCAACTCGTGAGGTGGCTAATGGAATTTGGTTTAAGCGCCCAGGGACTGCGTCTACTTTTACCCCCATGGATGGGATTGTCCAAGAGTGGAGAACGTCCTCTGCAGTCACTACGATTCGGGTTTGTAAGCCTGCGGGTATGACCATGCGATGGTCTACTTCGAGAAGGCGGGGTGAGCCGCCTTGAAGGTCTTTTGTTTGGATCATATATGAGTCAAATGATACTTGGGTCTCATCTGAGTATTCATAGTTTCAATATCATTGGTGTCCTGTTGCTTTGATGGTTAGGTATGGGTCGAACACTTCTTCTATTAGGTATAGGGATCGAACTGATGGTAAGGCTGTTAAAATTAAGATTATGATTGGGGCTGCTGTTCAAGCAGCTTCTAGCTGTTCTACCTCTTCTGTTGGGTCATTGTGGGTGAGGGTTGTTATAGTTGCTGTGAGGGCGAATATTATGATTACTAGTGATATTAAGTAAGTGAGTAATAAGACGTGGTCGTGTAAGAATACCACCTCTTCTATTGTAGGTCCTGCTGCTTCTTGTAGTGTTAGTTGGGTTGCGTATGGCATTGAGAACCACAGGGGCTGTGATTTGGCTATGACAGGGCCATGTAATAATGTTTACTAGATTCTCGGGAAGAAAGCATAAATATGCGATTAACTTGAAATTAATAGATGGCAGCTCAATCCTGTCTTTTCTCGGGCCAAGGTCATTCTATGTAAGAGATGAGTTCTCGAATTGGGGCGTATGTATTATTTAGTATAAATGTGGGTTCAGTGTGAGTGTGGTGTGGTGGGGGTGAGCCATAGAACCATTCGACATGGGTTTTTTTTCCAAGGGGTGTGCTAAGTTCTCGTTTACATGTTAGTGCTTCTCACACAATAAATAGGGATATGAGTACAGCGATAAGGGAGATGGTTGATCCGATTGATGAGGTTGTGTTTCACAGGGTGAAGGCATCCGGGAAGTCCGAGTATCGTCGTGGTATGCCGGATAGGCCTAGGAAATGTTGTGGGAAGAATGTTATGTTTACTCCGGTGAACATCACTCAGAATTGGGTTTTTGTTATGGTTTGATTCAGTGTGTACCCCGTGAATAGTGGAAATCAGTGGGTGAGTCCTCCCATGATGGCAAATACTGCCCCTATAGAGAGTACATAGTGGAAGTGTGCTACCACATAGTAGGTATCGTGTAGTACAATATCTAGTGATGAGTTTGCTAGGATGATTCCTGTTATGCCGCCGACAGTGAAGAGAAAGATAAAGCCGAGGGCTCAGTAGATAGGGGTCTCTCACTTAATCTGACCTCCGGTGAGGGTGGCTAATCAGCCGAATACTTTGATTCCTGTGGGGATTGCAATGATTATTGTTGCTGCTGTGAAGTAGGCTCGGCTGTCAATATCCAGGCCAACGGTGAATATATGGTGGGCCCACACAACGAAGCCCAGAATTGCGATTGACATTATTGCTCAAATTATGCTTGTGTACCCGAATGTGTTTTTCTTCCCTGTGTAGAATGTGATGATGCTTGAGATGATACCAAATCCGGGTAGAATGAGAATGTAGACTTCCGGGTGACCAAAAAATCAAAATAGGTGCTGGAATAGTACTGGGTCCCCCCCGCCACAAGGGTCAAAGAAAGAGGTGTTAAGGTTTCGGTCAGTCAGGAGTATGGTGATTGCTGCCGCTAGCACCGGCAGGGCTAGGAGGAGTATAATAGCGGTGATTAATACGGATCAAACAAACAAGGGGATATTAAACATGGGTGTGGATTTGGGTTTCATGTTGATGCATGTCGTGATGAAGTTAATTGCCCCCAGGATGGAGGAGGCCCCCGCTAGATGTAGGGAGAAGATTGCTAGGTCCACCGATGGGCCAGAGTGTACTAGGTTTCCAGATAGGGGGGGGTAAACAGTTCAGCCGGTGCCGGCACCGGCTTCAACGTATGAGGAGGATAGTAGGAGGAGAAGGGCTGGTGGTAATAGCCAGAAGCTCATGTTGTTTATTCGTGGGAAGGCTATGTCCGGGGCTCCGATTATTAGGGGGATTAATCAGTTGCCGAATCCTCCGATCATGATGGGTATTACCATGAAAAAAATTATAATGAATGCGTGGGCTGTGACTAGAACATTAAAGATCTGGTCGCTGCCGAATAAAGAGCCCGGCTGTGTCAGCTCCATTCGTATTAGGATGCTCAAGCAGGCCCCAATAAGGCCCGATCAGGCCCCAAATAGGAGGTATAGGGTTCCGATGTCTTTGTGGTTTGTTGAGAATAGTCAACGGGTGATGAACACTGGTAGTATGGCCGATTTAAGCGGTAATCTGTAAAATTACACACAGGGTTAAACCCTTACTGCCAAGCCCTGAGGTGTAATCATGTCAGACTGCAAATCTGAAGTTGGCAGCTGCCCGGGGCTTCTCCGTTTTTTCCCCCAGCTCAAAAACGGAGAAGCTAGATTAAAGTCCGCCGGTTTGGACAGCTAGCTGTTAATTAGTTTTTGTGGGATCGAGGCCCGCTAGTCTAGAGAGCTTTAGTTTAATTAAAATGTCTGTGTTGCAAGCAGAGGATGTGGTAAGTCTGCAAGCTCTAGGCAGAAACTAAAGGGGGTCTTTTTTGGGGGCTTTGAAGGTCCCTAGTTTGCATAACTTAAGCTTCTATATGTTTGGCGATAGTGGCAGGAGCAGGGCTGTTATTATTGTTAGTAGGGAGGTAGCTAGTGGGTGTTTTTTGTGGGCTGTTCGTCATTTTATGGTTATTGTTGTGGTGTGGGGTATTAGGGTTATTGATGATGTGTAGACTAGTCGCATATAGATGTATAGGCTAAGCAGGGAGGCAGTAGCTATTGTGATGGCTTCGATGGTTATATTGAGGTGGATTATTTTATTAAGGATAAGTCATTTTGGTATAAAGCCTGTGAGGGGGGGTAGTCCTCCCAGGGACAGAATAGTTGTTGATAGGACTATTATTAGGTATGGTGAGTAGGTCCACATGGTGCCAATGTCTTTGACTGTCGTTGTTGTTGATAGACCAATAGATAGGAATGCTGGTGTCGTAGATATAGTGTAAATCATGAAGGTCAGGGCTGAAATGTTGGGTGCTATTGTTAGGGTGGCCAGGATTCATCCTGTGTGGGCGATTGATGAGAAGGCTATTAGTTTTCGTAGCTGGGTTTGGTTTAATCCTCCGAGGCCGCCGACAGCTACGGACAAGATTGCCGATGTTAGTATAAGTGTGGTGTTGGCTTTATTGTGGGTGGTTAATAGGATTGTTAGGGGGGCGATTTTTTGTCATGTTAAAATAGTTAGGGTTGTCAGTGTGGTGGTGCCCTGTGATACTTCTGGGAGTCAGAAGTGAAATGGGGCGGCTGCTATTTTTATTATAAGGGCCAGAGTGATGATTGTTGTTGCTGTTGGCTCTGTTGTTAAGTGTACCTCTCAGTTTGAGGTGCTAAGGGCGTTTGTTGTTGCTGCGAATAATAGGGCTGTGGAGGCTATGGTTTGGGTTAAGTAGTATTTTGTTGCCGCTTCAGTTGCCCGGGGGTGATGTTGCTTGGAGATGATTGGGGTTATAGATAAGGTGTTGATTTCTAAGCATACTCATGTTATAAGTCAGTGTGTTGTGGAGGTGATTAGGGAGGTGCTTAGAATGATGCTTGTGGTAGTTATGAGTCAAGATAGTAGGTTTATTGGTAGGGGTCGATATTGACATTTTCGGGGTATGGGCCCGATAGCTTGTTTAGCTGACCCTACCTTAGAAAGTAGTATATGGGTAGTATTGAAAGTTTTGGGCTTTCAGGTCCAAGTTCGAGTCTTGACTTTCTAGAGTATTAAGGAGGTGATTTGAACACCTGTGTTAAGGTTTTAAGCCTTTTGCATGGCCGAGCTTTGCTACCTTAATTTATATAAAAATCTTGCTCCTTATCGATAAGCAAGGCAAATAATCAATACTCCTGAGGGGGCAGTTTTGACGTTTGAATTTCCTCTCCAGAAAAAATAGTTATATACTGGTGATTAAATTTACCTCCGTAATTTTAGTAGTAAATTATTTTCACGGGGCGGGGAGGGTGGTGTCAGGATAAAAAAAATAGCTCAATATACAATTTTGGGGTGTTGGTATTTATTGAAGTTTTATCGCATTGTTAAGTCGCATTTTTTAAAAATGGGGTACAAAAAATGTGCTTACAACGGTAAATTTACAATAAAAAAATAATGGAAACGTTGGGTCAAGGAAAAAATATGTCTAACAAGCATGAAAGAATGTATCCTTATAGGGAATATGTAAAGCCAAGAACGAAGCTCCACCCGGACTAGATGTCTACCCCGGTGAGGGGTAACGGTAACGGGCATATATGGGTGTCAGGTGAAAGGGAGAGAGATAAAAGACTACCAGGGGTGGATCTAGCATAGCTGATAAGAACATGAGGTGATATGTACCAATATAACGGGTGCGACCAAAGGCCTTGGAAAAAGCTAGTAGGGAGGGGTGGTTCCGGACCGTCGAGATGAACTTGAAGGTGTAACCAGCGGCCTTGGAAAGGACATCAAGGGAGGAGTTACAATATATGGACGTGAAAAGCGGGACTGTATGCTATCAATGGAAGGATAGAGGGTTTCACGGGCAGGACTAGATCATGGGACACCACTAGGAACGGGATAGTCATGATTGTTAAAAATGGGTATTCTTTATTCATCATGGAACGTCTGGAAATGTGGAGGTAAATTTAATGCTAGGTACCACTTTTTTATACAAATAATTATAGTATAATTCTCGTTTATTAGGCGTGAGGCAGATCATTAATGTATAATTATACATAGTGAAATAAAGATTATAATATAAGAAGTACATAGGCGAAATCGGGGTTAAACCTGTGGGGGGGGGTAGGGGGGGGGTCCTCGGAGAGCTATATTTTTTTGGGGCTCTCCGGAGCCCAATTTTTATGGCAAAATGACGGGTTCGTTGTTCAAAGAGAGTTTAAGTTAAAATGCTGGTTTGGGAGGCGGGAGTGTATATCTCCGTGTCTACTCTATCAAGGTAGTCCTTACTCGGGCACGCTTCCATTGTGGGGGTGTTCCTAGGAGTGCTGTGGGGGTGGAGGTGTTGAGTAGGCACAGGGCTAGGGTTAGGGGGAGGTATTGCTTTCATAGGAGGTGTATTAGTTGATCATAGCGGAATCGTGGGTAGGAGGCGCGGATTCATAGGAATAGGGTTGTGAGTAGTATTGTTTTAGTCATTAGGTTGATTGTGAATAGTTGTGGGTTTAATGTGCCCGGGTTTATAAACATTGTGGTTGAAAGGGTATTTATTAATAGAATATTGGTGTATTCTGCCAGGAATAGAAGTGCGAATGGCCCGGCTGAGAACTCCACGTTGAATCCTGAGACTAGCTCAGATTCTCCTTCTGTTAGGTCAAAGGGAGAACGGTTGGTTTCTGCTAGGGTGGATGTGAGTCATATTATGGCTAGTGGTCAGGAGGGGAATAACAGCCAGAGGTGTTCTTGTGTTTCTGTGAAGAAGAGGAGGGAGTAGCCCCCGGACAGGGCGGCCATAGAGATAATGATTAATCCCAGGGTGACTTCGTAAGAGATGATTTGTGCTACGGCTCGTATTGCCCCTATGAGGGGGTATTTTGAGTTGGATGACCACCCGGATCACAGGATGGTGTAGGTGAATATTCCGGATATGGCTATAATAAATAGAAGGCCCAGGTTTATGTTGGTAAGTGGTGATGGTATAGGCATTGGTGCTCAGGATGTTAATGCAAGAGTTAGGGCTATGATTGGGGATAGTGTGAAAAGGATGGGTGATGATATGGTGGGTTTTGTTACTTCTTTTGTGATTAGTTTTAGGCCGTCCGCAATTGGTTGTAGTAAGCCTAAGGGGCCAACTACGTTAGGCCCCTTACGGTGTTGTATGTAACCCATTAGTTTTCGTTCTAATAGGGTGAGGAATGCGACGGCAATGAGAATAGAGAGGATGTAGAGTATTGAGTTGATAGTGTTTAATAGGACTGTATTGATTATTAAGGGTGGTGTCCTTAATTAACCTTGTCTAGGTTGAGTGTTGTGTGATTGATAGTGGTTTTTAGTATCTCTTGTTAAAGCGTGCTTTTAGCATTGGCTTTGCTTTATCGGTCCTTTCGTACTGGATAGGGCGGGTCATAGATAGAAACCGACCTGGATTGCTCCGGTCTGAACTCAGATCACGTAGGACTATTAATCGTTGAACGAACGAACCCTTAATAGCGGCTGCACCATTAGGATGTCCTGATCCAACATCGAGGTCGTAAACCTTCTTTTTGATATGGGCTCTTGAAGAAGATGGCGCTGTTATCCCTGGAGTAACTTGGTTCGGTTCTCAGCTGTGCTGGGTCGTTTAGTGGCTTGTAGGCCTGATGGGTATGAGGTATAATCATGGTGTTTGGAAGTTCTTTTTTTTTCCAAGGTCGCCCCAACCGAAAGTAGCTATTATTGGGTTTAATAGTTTAGTTTAAGCTTCACAGGGTCTTCTGGTCTTATGTGGGAATTCTAGCTTTTTTACTAGGAGATCAGTTTAATTGATTTATTATAAGAGACAGTTAGACCCTCATTTTGCCTTTCATGCTGGTCTACAATTAATAGACAAATGATTACGCTACCTTTGCACGGTTAGGGTACCGCGGCCGTTTAATTGTTCACTGGGCAGGCGTTGCCTTTAATATTTGTTTGGCTAAAGGTTATGTTTTTGTTAAACAGTTGGGGTCTTGGTTTGCCGAGTTCCTTTTATAATGGTTGATCTTTCTTTTTAACGCGCCTGTGTTGGTGTCACAGTTTGTGTAAGGGTGTGTATTGGTTGATTTGTTACCTGTTGTGGTCTGTTAATGGCTAGTGGTTTATCCGTTTCTAGGGGATGGGTGCGTTAAGAGAGGGTGTCTTATTATTAGTTTTAGCATAATAGCACTCATGAGTATGAGTCTACCTTTAGTTTGTTTGGAGTTTTGGGTGGGTGTTAGGATTTTTTTGTTAATTCTTTAACGATATTTTGTTGGGTGGCTGCTTTAAGGCCCACTGGTTGTTGGTGGTGCGGTTCCTCTCAAATTCAGGTTGTATCCTGTTTCAATAGAGCTGTACCCCTATTGATTATCTTTAGGTAATAAGTGATTATGGTCTGGCCTAAAGTGGAACTTAGATTCTTTTTTGGGTAGCCAGCTATCTCCAGGTTCGGTAAGCGTTTCACTTCTACTTTTAAGTCTTCCCACTCTTTTGCTACAGAGAAGGGTGTGCCCATTAGGCTGCTTGAAAGTAGCTCATCTGGTTTCGGGGGGGTGGACTTTGGTTCTTCTTGTCCGCGGCTTGCTTGCTAAACCATGATACAAAAGGTACAAGGGTTAGTCTTTGCTGTTTATTGCTTGCGGTTTTTCCCTTGCGGTACTTTGTGGTTATTTTACTGTTCGATCGCATCTACTTGGTGGGTCAAATGGTTTGTTTAGTTGTTTGTGGATGTTTGTATATGTGTAGCCGTTGGCTCAAAAAGATTATTGTCTAATGTCGCTCGAGTGTAGGTCGAGTGCTTTTTGTAAGCTACTTTTTGTTTCTAAGCGCACTTTCCAGTACGCTTACCATGTTACGACTTGCCCTGCTTTAGTGGTGGTGGTGTGTTTATGAATTTTTTTGGTTGTGGACAGGGATGACGGGCGGTGTGTACGCACTTCATTGCGTTGATTTCGGTTAAGTATTTTGTTCTTAGCGTACTGCTAAATCCGCCTTCAGTTTTTAATTTCATAGCTTATTCGTATTTTCTGTATTAGAAAATGTAGCCCATCTTATCCCCCCCATTAGTTACACCTCGACCTGTCGTATTAGTGGGGTCTGTTGGGCTCACTCTGTTTCTTTCACAAGGTAAGCTGGCGACGGCGGTATATAGACTGTTGGGCTAGGGGGGGTCGGGTTAATCGTGGGGTATCGGTTATTAGACAGGCTCCTCTAGGTTGTTGTGAAGTACCGTCAAGTCTTTTAAATTTTAAGTTTTTACTCGTAGTTATTTGGCGAACAATTAGTTATTTGATTGTTGTGTTATGGCTGGGCATAGTAAGGTATCTAATCTTAGTTTGTATCCTAGCTTTCACGAGTTGAAGTTGTTTGTTATTAGGGGGCGTGGTTGGTGTAACTTATGGCTTTTTACGGCCTGGTCTGTCTTCCACCCTAATGGCGGTAACTGCTATTTTAGTCGTGCTTTACGCCGGGGGTATTATCTTGGGTCTGTCGTATAACCGCGGTCGCTGGCACGAGATTAACCGGCCCTAAAGTCCCCTTGCTAGGTCAAGCTTCCGCTTATTGCCTAATATTAGTTACTGCTGCGGGCCCGTGGGGGTGTGGCTTAGTGCTTGGTGTTGTGGGCTTGGTGCCTGATACCCGCTCCGACCGTGGTGGTGGGCTGTTTCACCGTTGTGGGGAGGCTTGCATGTATAATTAGGGGGTGGAGGTAATAGTAGGTTCAAGACCAAGACCTTGTGTTAGTCAGGGGTGTGCCGTCTTAGCATTTTCAGTGCTACGCTTTGGGTAAGCTATGATAAC